AAAAAATATTCATCCGCCTCTTGTTTTCCTTTGATATTTGGATTTTCACTAAAATTTGGATTGATATTCAAATTAAAAAGAAGTAAGTTGCTTGGGATAAACCAAGGTTTCTCTTTATATTTATGATAAAGTATTAAAAACTCTGGAAATAAAAAAACTTTAGGATTCGATATGAGGTGATTTAAGATTAATAATTTTTCATTCATTCCCATCCAATCAAAAAAGACCTTTTTATAATTGATTTTGGAATTTGATTTAATTGGAAGATAAAAAAGACCATTATTATGAGAATTCTCTGTTATTTGGTCCTTATTAGGTTCAACCTGAATATTTGTATTAAATTTCCAACCCAAATATTTTCTATCTGTATTTTTTTCCATATATATAATATCACTTTTTTCTAGATAATTCTTGATAGGAATATTATTGAGTATGTTAAAAAAAGTTTCTTTATTTTTGGTGGAATTTTCTTGCTTCTTTATTGTTTCTAATGGTGATCTATAAATATCAGACTTATTCTTAGTTTCAGAATTCATATATTTATATGAGAAAAGATCATATCTATAGTTTTTTTGAAAATTATCCTCTTTATTTGGTAATAAATATACTTTCAAATTTTGTTTTTTTTTGTAATCCAATAATGGGTCTTTTTCATAGAAATACCCTTTCTTTAAATCATCATTTTGAGACATATGGCATTGATTTATTTGATTTCGCCATTTTTGTGGGACTAATGTAGACCATGTAATCTGAGATAAATCATATTGATAATGACTTCTTAACCAGTTTTTCCATGGATTCTTTTCATAATTTGAAAGTTTGTTATGTCTTACTTTGGAATCAAATATTCCTTGTGTTCCAAAAAAATCCTTTATTTCATTCTTAAGAAAAAAAGATGGTCCATTATATTGAAGAATAGATCTTAACTTATTGAAGTTAATAACTTGGGTTTGTGATAATTTAAAAAATACATATTTTTGTGACAAGTAAGATAAATCAAAAAAAATATGTGGCTTCTGCTTACTATTTCTAAGATTATCAAAAGCCTTTTTTATAGTCATAGGCGAAATGAAGTCAATTTTATTTTGTTTTTTTTTATTAATTCTTGCTTTATCTTTATTTATTTCATTATTGTCAATGTATTTTTCAAGAATTTTTTTTGTTGATTCCATAAAAAGTTGTAGAGAAATTCTGCGCATATTAATTATACATAAAAAGATATCTACGTATATTTTTTCAATGCAAAATTGAAATATTAATTCAATATTTTTTCTTTTTAATATTTTCCAAATTTTTGGGGGTGATTCTCGATTATTCTTTTTATTTTTTTTCATTATTTCTATTTGATTTCTGATTGTGTTTCTTCTATCAATTCTATGTTTAATCTCTTCTTTTGCCTGTGAATAATCTCTAGATTTATTTTGACTAAATGATTCATGAATTATCTGAGTGCTGATTATCGAATCCTTTTCTGTTTGAGTTTCACTTGATTCATATATTTCTCTCGGTATAAATAATGGAATTTTCTTTCCTTTTAAAAGTATTTGTTTTAAAAAGAAAAATGCTTTTTCTTGTTGCTTTGTTATTTTTTTTAAAACTCTTTGAACTCTAAAATTAAAATTTCTTATTTCGACTTTGTAGTCTATATCTTTAAAAACGGGTTCAAAAAAGGAAGGTGTTTTTCGAGGAGGACCAAAAGGATATTCTGTTTCCATTCCCAAAACTGTTAAAAAACAAGAATCAAAATCATCTTGTTGCTTTCGATCTCTATCAGAGAGTCGTAGCTTAGATCCGTGCCACGGTTTCAAATGAAAAGGATATAAGATTTTGATCTGAAAACCTTCTATTAACCAATTTTTAGGAAATTCTGTTTTGGAGAATTGAAGACCATTATAGCTGCACTTTAAATAAATTTCTCTATTCCAATCTTGGAAATCCTCATACCATTCCGGAGATTGCCGTAATAAAATACGGCCAATATTCTTAGCTATTATCAATAAGGGTAATTTAATATACCTTCTAAAAATTGATTGTGCTAGTAACAGAATACTTCTTGTTTTTTGTGCATATGGAATGTTTTCCCAGAATTCCATTGCGTCTTCCTGGTTGTTTTTTTTTATTTGGAATTGTTGATCTAAAATTTCAAATTCTGACTTTTTACCCAACCAATCTCTAATATTAAAAAAAAGATTCATTAGGTCGGATATAGGAAAAGGAAAATCTTCCATTTTTTCCAAAAAAAGAGGGGAATGGGGATTTCCTTGAGACGGTCCCCAAATAACCATTTTACGCCTTTGACTGCGCATAGATCCTTTGATTACGGCTCGACGAAAATCTGGTTCTTCCAAATAACTTATAAAACCCGAATCTCTATTAAATTTTGTATAAAGATTATAATTCTTGAAATTAGATTTCTTAAAACTTCGTTTGGAACGAGTTAAAAAATCTATACGTTTAAATTTTCTTGTTCGAAGCTGGTGATCCAGCCCTTGCATTATGC